AAAATAGGAAAATGATTATTCATCGGATTATTCATCGAATGACTATTCATCTATTATATTTTCATCAAATAGGGGACGGGAAGACTCTATGAAAAAATGGTGGTTCAATTCGATGTTGTCTAAGGGGAAGTTAGAACATAAGTGTGGGCTAAGTAAATCAATAAATAGTCTTAATGCTCTTGGACATACCGGGGGAAGTGAAGAGCCCATTCTAAATGATACGGAGAAAAACATTCCTAGTTGGAATGATAGTGGTAGTTATAGTTTCAGTAATGTTGATTATTTATTTGATATCAGGAATATTTGGAGTTTTATCTCTGATAACACTTTTTTAGTTAGGGATGGTAATGGTGACTGTTATTCTGTATATTTTGACATTGAAAATCATATTTTTGAGATTGACAATAATAGTTTTTTTCTGAGTGAACTAGAAAGCTTTTTTTCCAGTTATTTGAATAATAGGACTAAGAGTAACAATCACTACTATTATCATTACATGTATGATACTCAATCTAGTTGGAATAATCACATTAATAGTTGCATTGATAGTTATCTTCGTTTTGAAGTCAGTATTCATAGTTCCATTTTCGAAGGTACCGAAAATTACAGTGACAGTTACATTTCTAGTTTCATTTGTACTGAAGGCGTAAGCAGTAGTGAAAGGGGGAATTCTAGTATAAGAACTGGTGGTAACAGCCGCGATTTCAATATAAGAGGAAGATCTAATGGTTTTGATATAAATAATAAAAAATACAGAAGTTTATGGGTTCAATGCGAAAATTGTTATGGATTAAATTATAAAAAATTTTTTAGGTCAAAAATGAATATTTGTGAACAGTGTGGATATCATTTGAAAATGAGTAGTTCAGATAGAATCGAACTTTTGATTGATCCGGGCACTTGGGATCCTATGGATGAAGATATGGTCTCCACGGACCCCATTGAATTTCATTCAGAAGAGGAACCTTATAGAGATCGTATCGATTCTTATCAAAGAAGGACAGGTTTAACTGAAGCTGTTCAAACGGGCATAGGTCAACTAAACGGTATTCCCACAGCAATTGGGGTTATGGATTTTCAGTTTTTGGGGGGTAGTATGGGATCTGTAGTAGGCGAGAAAATCACTCGTTTGATCGAGTATGCTACTAATAGATCTTTACCTGTCATTATTGTGTGTGCTTCTGGAGGAGCACGCATGCAAGAAGGAAGTTTAAGCTTGATGCAAATGGCTAAAATATCTTCTGCTTCATATAATTATCAATCAAATAAAAAGTTATTCTATGTATCAATCCTTACATCTCCTACAACTGGTGGAGTAACTGCCAGTTTTGGTATGTTGGGAGATGTCATTATTGCTGAACCCAATGCCTACATTGCTTTTGCGGGTAAAAGAGTAATTGAACAAACATTGAATAAAGCAGTACCCGACGGTTCACAAGCGGCTGAGTATTTATTCCATAAGGGCTTATTCGACCCAATCGTACCGCGTAATCTTTTAAAAGGCGTTCTGAGTGAGTTATTTCAGCTCCACGGTTTCTTTCCCTTGAAAAAAAAATGAAAAAAAAAAATATCGAAATAAAATGAAAATATAGATATAGAATAGAAGTGATTTCTATGTCTACCAAGAACTCCCATTTTTTACTAGGAATACCTGTTTCTTGGATTGAATTAGTTTAGTTAGAGTCGCGAACTTATAATAAACTCTTTAATTTTAATAAAAAACTCCTTATTTTATTAGAAAGATAGATAGAATATAAGGATGGGAGAATTAATAAAATTTCTTAAACTTAAGGTGGATTATCATACATATTCGTGTAGAAAGATGAATAGGTACACTTCATTTAGTTTTCATTCCTTGCACTTATTAACTACTTAATATTATTTATAATAGTTTATAATAGATATACTTAAGATATCTTTATAATAGGTACAAATATTAAATCGAGGTACCCATTCTATGACAGATCTTAACTTACCCTCTATTTTTGTCCCTTTAGTGGGCCTAGTATTTCCGGCGATTGCAATGGCTTCTTTATTTCTTCATGTTCAAAAAAATAAGATTGTCTAGATCCGATGGGACCAAATTTCAGCAATTTATTTCAACACTGAATCATAATACATATATTTATTTGGTACAGATATTTGTTTAGTGTAATATGGTATGATATGCGCCTTTTTCCGAATACAAATGAAAGAATTATTATGCATGCGGATACATGATATCCGCATAAATGCATGTATATGCAGATTATCTGGTTAAAAATGATCGGCGAATATTTTTCTATTTTTTAATTGAAAGTCAATGTATCTAACCAATTCCTCCTAATGGTTCATATCAGAATAGTGCTAGTTGATGAAAGTTATTTCGGCAAAAAGTAAAGTCAAATTTTTTTCTCAATTCCAATCGAATGCAATCGGATCTAGTATAGTATGAACTGGCGATCAGAACATATATGGATAGAACTTATAACAGGGTCCCGAAAAGCAAGTAATTTTTGCTGGGCCTGTATACTTTTTTTAGGTTCACTAGGATTCTTAGTGGTTGGAACTTCCAGTTATCTTGGTAGGAATCTGATACCTGGATTTCCATCTCAGCAAATCATTTTTTTCCCACAAGGGATCGTGATGTCTTTCTATGGGATCGCGGGTCTATTCATTAGTTCCTATTTGTGGTGCACAATTTCGTGGAATGTAGGTAGTGGTTATGACCGATTCGATAGAAAAGAAGGAATAATGTGTATTTTTCGTTGGGGATTCCCCGGAATAAATCGTCGCATCTTCCTTCGCTTCTTTATGAAAGATATCCAATCAATCAGAATGGAGGTTAAAGAGGGTCTTTTTCCTCGTCGTATTCTTTATATGGAAATCAGAGGCCAAGGAACCATTCCCTTGACTCGTACTGATGAGAATTTGACTCTACGAGAAATTGAGCAAAAAGCTGCCGAATTGGCCTATTTCTTGCGCGTACCAATTGAAGTATTTTGAAATGAACTGAAGGAAGAATGAAGGTTTTCTCCGCATAATGGAAGGAACTTGCTAATTTCCTTTTTAATACAATTGAAGTTTCTTCAGAATGTTCATTCGAGCAAAACATGTTAGATTCCATTTCCTCGTTCCTTTGGTGCAACGACCCGCATAGAATAAAACAAAAGTAGGAGAACGTATATGGAACAACTATAATAAATATAAAAAACCAGAAACTATAATAAAATAAGAAGAAATTTTTTTCTATACAAAAACTATTTTGTATGCGTATAGAGCCCAACTCAATTCTTTTATACTAGTAAAAAGTCTAATAAGTCTAATTAAGTATGAATTCATCAAATAAAATATCCGAATATGTATTTCGTAATACAGAATTCATCTTCTTAGGTTAGGCCTCAGATTTTGAATTGATGCCGTATTCCTGCGCTGCGGTCCGAATAATATTCGTTACTTCAAGTAACTTTTTCGAGTATTTATGGAAAGGAAGAAATGAAGATGAAATTCGTTCGAATTTGCCCAATTGAGATATCCAGAAATCCCATTTACTTATAATTTACTTATTTTATATATATTTATTTTATATTTTATATATATTTATTTTATTTTATATTTCTATATTTTATATATTTTTTTTCATCCGAAAGGGGATCCTTATTCTATTTCTATATTCCTTCTAGATCTAAGGACTAAATTATTACACAAAAGTGGGAATAGATCTATAGGTTCGATACCTTGTTATAGAACTCGCGCTTTAGAGAAATATCAGATAGAGTTGACAAATGAAACAGTTCATTAACAATTCACAGATCAAAAATGAAAAAAAAAAAAGAAAGCATTGACTTCCCTCCCATATCTTGCATCTATAGTATTTTTGCCCTGGTGGGTCTCTCTCTCATTTCAAAAAAGTCTGGAACCTTGGATTATTAATTGGTGGAATACTAGGCAATCCGAAACTTTTTTGAATGATATTCAGGAGAAAAATGTTCTAGAAAAATTCCTAGAATTAGAAGAACTATTCTTGTTGGACGAAATGATAAAAGAATACCCGGAGACACATATACAAAAGCTTCGTATAGGAATACACAAGGAAACAATACAATTGGTCAAAACGCACAATGAATATCATCTCCATATCATTTTGCATTTGTCGACAAATATAATCTGTTTCGCTATTCTAAGTGGTTATTTTATTCTGGGTAATGAAGAACTTGTCATTCTTAATTCTTGGATTCAGGAATTCTTCTATAACTTAAGTGACACAATAAAAGCTTTTTCGATTCTTTTAGTTACTGATTTATGGATCGGATTTCACTCGACCCATGGTTGGGAACTAATGATTGGTTCGATCTACAATGATTTTGGATTGGCTCATAACGAGCAAATTATATCTGGTCTTGTTTCCACTTTTCCGGTTATTCTAGATACAATTGTGAAATATTGGATCTTCCGTTTTTTAAATCGCGTATCTCCTTCGCTTGTAGTCATTTATCATTCAATGAATGAATGAAGAACTTATTTGATCCCCTGATATCAATCAAAAATTTTCTTCGCGTATAAAGAAAGCGTTTTCCATTTTTCTTATTCTTTATACTTCTACCTCTTCAAGGTATTCGTTCTATTTCAGTAGAATTATTTCAGTACAACGGCAGACTCGTGGATAGGGAACTATACTAGCTACCTATCTAATTTATTGTAGAAATTCCGGGATCAATGATTGGATCATGCAAAATAGAAATACTTTTTCTTGGGTAAAGGAACAGATGACTCGATTTATTTCTGTATCGATCATGATATATGTAATAACTCGAACATCTATTTCAAATGCGTATCCCATTTTTGCGCAGAAAGGTTATGAAAATCCACGAGAAGCAACTGGGCGAATTGTATGCGCCAATTGCCATTTAGCTAATAAGCCTGTGGATATTGAAGTTCCGCAAGCTGTACTTCCTGATACTGTATTTGAAGCAGTTGTTCGAATTCCTTATGATATGCAACTGAAACAAGTTCTTGCTAAT